AAAAAAGAAGATGGGTAGAAAAACTTATTAGATACCATTGACTCTGGTATCTAATAAGTTCTACCTACTATTGGATTTGAACCAATGACTCCCGCCGTATGAAAGCAATACTCTAACCACTGAGTTAAGTAGGTTATTTATCATCACAAAAAAAGGACCCATCGCCTCGGGGATTATAGGTGGAATATTATTTCTAAGCAATACCCATCCGCTAACAGTAAACGGATCAGAGAACTATCATGTGGGATCCTATCTTGACAAGAAATTATCTATATGTTAAGATATCTATGACAAGGGCTATAGCTCAGTTAGGTAGAGCACCTCGTTTACACGTGCGCCAATGCTTTTCAAGGGGGCCCATTATGCAATGATCTTATTGAGAAATCGATGTCTTACTCCATAGATTCGAGGGAACAAGAGAACAATAGCCTGACAAATATTTGGTTCGGTTCAATTTGAGTGCGAATTCAAGTGCCAAATCAAATAGAACCCGCCATTGATTTGCTAATTGATAAGGTAAATACCCAGTCCATTCAATGCCAGGCTTAATGAGTATAAGGGACTCAAAAGAACCTCTTTTCGTCCTATGAACTTTAAGGTGTATGAAGTCTCATATTTGACTCTTGCAGCGGAGCGATAGAGATTCCATTTAACTTAGGTTGATCTAGGCCGGAGGCAGACCTAAGTCAAGGTAACCCTTCTTTGAAACACTTTGGTATTGCTCCTAGATCAGAATACAAATGATGAATCACAGAGCACATGGAGCCATCTTATTATCTTCCTGTAAAGAAAAAATATGGTGGACTAACTGATCTTTACATCAATCAGTTGATGAAAGAGCCCAATGCAACAAAATGCATGTTGGGTCTTTGAAACAGTTCGAATCATTTCGATAATAATCAGTTTGATCTGTTTTACCGAGAAGGTCTACGGTTCGAGTCCGTATAGCCCTAACACATTCCGTTTTTTTATAGACATTTTAGTTTAGTATAGTTTTCATTTCCTCATTAGTACTTGTTTATGGATTAACCGGTTCCTTTGTTCATAGAAATGAAAGCATTACCATATGCTCATGTGAATACATAGGGACAGGAAAATAAAAACAATAATTCATTCCAATGGATGAATTGCATATGACTTTTTTCTTGTCCATGATCAAAGAGTTACTGATATACTTTTGTTTTTGTTTTAGTATACCCAATCTCAGTCAATTTATGAAGTGAAAATCATGACAGGATCCTGTCTAAAAACTTCATCCCGACCCAACTAAATCGAATCCTAAGTTACACGGATCTAGTACCTATTCTTTTCTTGGACTTGTATTTGTGGAAGTCCCCCGACTTCGACTAATTGCTTTTTGGCCGAACAACAACCCAACTTGGTTGTTTCAAATATAATGCAGAGATAATGAATTGGTCCTTAATGTATCGACGTTCCTTCTTCTATATTCTATGAGTTGGGTTGGTTTGTGGATTTGGTCTCTCGAATTGTTCGAGAATGTGTGATTCTTTCTATTAGAAGTATCTTATGTAGATCATTTATGATTCCACAGATTCTATCACTCCGCGCTATCTTTCATTGTGTAGTGTAAGTTTGCTCCAAAACAAACTCCCTTTTTGTAGCGAAACCTAACCCATCGGTTGGTCTTACTAAGTTTTATTGCCGTAACAAGTATTTTTGTTCATCCCCAATCGCGGTCTTTCTTTAGTACTCGATTCTTTTTCTTTCTGAGAGGGTCCGAGGCGGGGGTATAGTACAGATTCTAAGTTTCCAATTTTTTGGTTTTGGTATAGAAAGATATGAGTTGTTATATGTAAAGGTTCCTAGCAACTCAACGGATTGAATCAAATCAATAAAGTAAGGAAAATAGAAATGAAATCTAGGACAAGGAAAGGGGATAAAATATAATCGTTCGATGTATTAGATTATGTTTACGTATTCCTATCGAATCAATAGAAGCAATGATTCTCCACCTGGATTTTAATGAAAAGAATACTTCGAGTAGAATATGCTAGAAATCCCTAGCCGTTTTACCCATATGACTACTGAAATTTTTTCGTTTTGATTCGAAAAAAAAAAAGTGAAATAATATAATTTCAATTATATTATATATAAAATGAACTATAAAAACATAGTTATACTAAATACGTACGATATTATACGTACGATATTAATAGTTATACTAATACGATTACGATATTATTAGTATTATTTATTAGTATTATACTATTTTTAGTATTTGTATTTAATTGCTTTTTTAGGGAGAAACCGAGACAAAGTAAGAGAGTTTGTGTAAGAGCATCCTATATCTACACCATATCTAAATGGAATCGAAATACAAAATAAATGTAAGTGGGGTTCCGTTGTATGAATCTTTAAACAAGACATGCCCCGTAGCAAACAAACTCTAAACTATAACTATGCAGTTTGATTTGATCAAAAAAATTGATTTTTCCCCAAGAAATTCTGGATGAATTGACTATTTCAATTCAAATCGAAT